GCTAAAAGTTAGTGAATATTTTTATAAAAATTTGGAATTTTGAATTTAATCAGATGATTTTACTTATAATATTTTTGGGGGATATATTTATTTTTATAAAATAATCTTCAGTCGATCCTGCTTTACACACATCAGAAAAAGCCAGGGGATAGGCGTTTTTAAGTGTTGCTGTCATGGTGGCTTTGTGGAATAAGTATTGGCTATATTACTGATGCTAACTATTTTTCACTATTGGAGGCGATAGTTGAAACGGTTATTGAAGTCATTAAACCAGGTAACAGGCCATTTATTCTGTAATTGCAAATTTAGGATTAATCTTCAGTCGATCCTGCTTTACACACATCAGAAAAAGCCAGGGGATAGGCGTTTTTAAGTGTTGCTGTTATGGTGGATCCGATAGGTAAGGGTAGCTTAGGTGAAATGTTGGCGATGATCTTTCACTATTGGGGGCGATAGTTGAAACGGTTATTGAAGTCATTAAACCAGGTAACAGGTCATTTATTCTGTAATTGCAAATTTAGGATTAATCTTCAGTCGATCCTGCTTTACACACATCAGAAAAAGCCAGGGGATAGGCGTTTTTAAGTGTTGCTGTTATGGTGGCTTTGTGTAATAAGTATTGGCTACAATATTGATATTAACTATTTTTCGCTATTAGAGGCGATAGTTGAAAGAGTTATTGTAGTTATTGTAGCCATGTTTTATTTGGCTATAGGGTTAATTATATTTTGAGTAAAATTAATTCTTAAGGTCAATAATACTTTATTGAAGGGTAAATTATTACAATATCGGCCTCGAACGGCTAGAATTCGGCCACATTTAGTTCACTAACTATAAATGTTACTTAAATATTGAATAACTATATGGTCTTATTTTTGAAGGATTGTACCAGTTTTAATGGATAAAAGTTTTAAAGTTTTATTCTTGCTTAAGTATTTATTTTTTGAATAATTTACATGTAGATTTTTGTATGTATAGAAATAATTTAAATAATATATTATATTTATTCGCAGTATTTGATATTAATCATTAGAGAGATTTAGAATTAGTAATTTAATAAAAATTAGCCAAAGGCGTGCCAGCAGCTGCGGTTATACGTGAAATTTAAGTAAATATTATTAGTTAAAAGTTGATTTTGATTTAGATAATTAAATAGTTATTTTGGAAGGTGAAATTTTAAAGTTAGGATTATAATTAAATTATTATAATGAAGCTTTGATAATTGAAATATAAACTAGGATTAGATACCCTATTATTTTAATTGTAAATGTTAATTCTAGGGTAGTAGTAGGTAAGGACTTGAAACCCAAAGGATTTGGCGGTACTTTAATTCTTATTAGAGGAATCTGTCCTATAATCGATAATACACGTTAAAGTTAACTTAATTTAGTTTAATTCAGTATGTATACCGCCGTCATCAGATTATCTTAAAAGGGAAAAATTTTCTGGAACTGAAAAAGAAGCATAGAGAGGAGGAAATATAATAAATATTTAGTTATAGGAAAATATGTCAGGTCAAGGTGCAGCTAATAATTAAGAAGGAGATGGATTACAATAAAATTATTTAAACGGATTGATTTTTGGGATATATTAAAATAATGAAGGTGAATTTAAATGTAATGGTGTTATAGTATAGCAGTATGATGATAGCTCTGAAGTATGTACATATCGCCCGTCACTCTCATTCATAAGATGAGATAAGTCGTAACAAAGTAGATGTACTGGAAAGTGTATCTAGAAAGTCAAAGTAAAATTTAATAGTAAATATTTCATTTACAATGAAATTATTTTTGTGCAATTCAAAATGCTTTGAAATTTAAAAATTAATAAGTTTATATTTTAGTTGATATTTAATAAAAGGAATTTTAATAATAGGATTGTTTTAGTAAGATAGTGAATAGATTTTTTATTTATAGATTAATAGTACTGTGAAGGAATTTTGAAATAGAATAAATTTAATTATTGTAAAGTAAATTTTTATTGTACCTTGAGTATCAGGGTTTATAAAATTTGGATTAGTGAATTATTAGATTTCCCGAATTAAAAAGAATTATAATAGATTTTAGGTTAATGTTGAATAATTATCTAAAAATTTATTATAGAGATGAAATGTTATTCGGTTTTTAATATATCTGGTTTCTTAAGAGGTGAATTTAATTCAGATTATATAATTTAATTGATTAAATTGAATTTATTGATTATAGAGTATAATTAATATTTTAAGGGATAAGCTTTAGAATATATATATATTAAAATATTTAAGTTAAATAAAGATTAATTATAAGCTTTTAATTAGCTAATAATGAAATAATGTTATAAATTATTTATTTTTGAGATTATTTTGTATTGTTTAATTAATATATTAAGATGAATTATTTAATAAAAAGATTTTTGTAATAATGATATAATAAGTAAATTGAGTTGTCTAAGTAATTATGGATGTATATTTATATAAAGGAACTAGGCAAAGTTAATATATTCGCCTGTTTATCAAAAACATGTCCTTTTGATTCAGAAATATAAGGTTGGCCCTGCTCACTGTTTTATAAAGAGCCGCGGTATTATGACCGTGCAAAGGTAGCATAATCATTAGTCTTTTAATTGAAGGCTGGAATGAAAGGGTTGACGAGATATAAACTGTCTCTATGTTATTAATTGAAATTAATCTTTAAGTTAAAAAGCTTAAATGTAAATATGGGACGAGAAGACCCTATAGAGTTTAATATATTAGAATTAAAATTATATTAAGATTAGAGAGGATTGTATTTTATAGTATATTTTGTTGGGGTGACAGAAAGATAAAAATAACTCTTGATTTTAATTAACATTGATGTATGAATATTTGATCCAATTATATTGATTATAAGATTTAATTACCTTAGGGATAACAGCGTAATTTTTTTTAAGAGTTCATATCAACAAAAAAGATTGCGACCTCGATGTTGGATTAAGAGATAATATTAGGTGTAGAAGCTTAATAGATAAGTCTGTTCGACTTTTGAATTCTTACATGATCTGAGTTCAAACCGGTGTAAGCCAGGTTGGTTTCTATCTATATTAGTTTTATGTATTTTAGTACGAAAGGACCAAATATATACAATAATTGGTAATATGGATTAACATTAATTACTATTTTGGCAGAGAAGTGTATTAAATTTAGAATTTAAATATGTAAGTTATTATTACAGATAGTAATATTGTGACAAGAAGTTTTAATAATAATTATTGGTTCAGTAATTTTAGTAGTATGCATTTTGGTGGGAGTAGCTTTTTTTACTCTTTTTGAACGGAAGGTTTTAGGTTATATTCAGATTCGTAAAGGTCCAAATAAAGTGGGATTTGTTGGTTTACCACAGCCTCTAGGAGATGCTATTAAATTATTTTCTAAAGAATTAACTTATCCTTTATTATCAAATTATTTATTATATTATTTTTCGCCTGTTGTTAATTTGTTTTTGGCATTATTGACTTGAATAATTTATCCTTTTATAGTGGGATTATATTCCTTTAATTTAGGTTTAATTTTTTTTTTAGCATGTACTAGAATAGGAGTTTATACGATTATGATTGCAGGTTGATCTTCTAATTCTAATTATGCGTTATTAGGGGGGTTACGTGCAGTAGCTCAAACAATTTCGTATGAGGTGAGATTAGCTTTAATTTTATTGTCTTTTGTTTTATTATTAGATAGATACTGTTTAATTCAGTTTAGAATATTTCAAGAGTTTATTTGATTAGGAGGGGTTTTTTTTCCTTTAATAATTATTTGATTTGCTTCTTGTTTAGCAGAAACTAATCGAACACCTTTTGATTTTGCAGAAGGAGAATCAGAGTTAGTATCTGGATTTAACATTGAATATGGAGGGGGTGGGTTTGCTTTAATTTTTCTTGCAGAGTATACAAGAATTTTATTTATGAGAATATTATTTTGTATTTTATTCTTGGGGGCGAATATTTATTCATTTATGTTTTTTATTAAGTTAATTTGTGTATCTTTTGTTTTTTTGTGAGTTCGAGGAACTCTACCTCGTTTTCGGTATGATAAGTTAATATACTTGGCATGAAGGAGATTTTTACCTATTTCATTAAATATATTAGTATTTTATTTAGGGCTGAAGATTATTGTATTTGTCTTGATTTTATAAAAAGTGAATTAAATCTAGTAAAGTTATTAGAAGAGTTTAACTTCTTTAATATGTTTTCAAAACATAATGCTTTCATAGCATGATAACTAGTTAATTAAAGGATGTAAGGGAGTCTCATAGATTAAATACTATAGAATTGATTATAAAATAAGTAAAATATAAAATAGTTAGGAGTTGTCCTGTAAAAATATAAGGATCTTCTACTGGTCGTGCTCCAATTCATGTTAATAGAATGATAATTGAAGCTATGCTTCAAAATAATATTTGATTGATAGGATAAAATTGTAGACTACGGAATTTAGGGTTATTTAAAAATGGGATAATTATTAGAATGGCGATTGATAAAACGAGTGCAATAACTCCCCCTAATTTGTTAGGAATTGATCGTAGAATAGCATAAGCAAATAGAAAATATCATTCAGGTTGAATGTGGATAGGAGTTACTAAGGGATTAGCTGGGATGAAGTTATCAGGATCTCCTAGGAGATAGGGGTAGATTAAAGTTAGAGTAGAAAGAGTAGAGATTAAAATGATAAACCCAAATATATCTTTAAATGAAAAATAGGGGTGAAAGGGGATTTTATCAATATTTCTGTTAATTCCAAGTGGATTATTGGATCCTGTTTGATGGAGAAATAAAAGGTGAATTATTACTATTCCTGTTACAATAAAAGGTAAAATGAAATGGAATGTGAAAAATCGAGTTAAGGTAGCATTATCAACAGCAAATCCTCCTCAAATTCATTGTACTAAATCTGTACCTAAGTAGGGGATAGCGGATAATAAGTTGGTAATGACTGTAGCTCCTCAAAAGGATATTTGGCCTCATGGCAGAACATAACCTATAAATGCAGTTGCTATTAATAAAAATAAAATAATAGTTCCTGTTATTCAGGTATGGAATAACTTATAAGATCCATAATATATCCCACGACCTACATGTAAATATAGGCAGATAAAGAAAAATGAGGCTCCGTTAGCATGTAAAGTACGAATTAGTCATCCATTATTTACATCACGACAAATATGATTAACTCTGTAGAAGGCTAAATCAATATGGGCTGTATAGTGTATTGCTAGAAATAATCCTGTAATAATTTGAATAATTAAACATAAACCTAGTAGTGATCCAAAATTTCATCAAGTGGAGATATTGGAAGGGGTAGGAAGATCTATTAAGGCAGAATTTAAAATTTTAAATAGGGGATGTGAAATTCGTGTAGGTTTATACATTAGTTTTTTGGTCGTAAGGGTCCTTTATAGATATCGGTAATTTTTACTACAATAATTAGTGTTAATAGTAGATAATTTATTAATAGAATTGTAATGATATTGGTGGGTTTATTATATAATTTAGTTAGAAGATAAGTAGTTTCATTATTTATAATTGACCCATTATGAGGGAGTTCTAATATTTCGGTGTTTTGAGGAAAGATGTTTCATAAAGAGGAGTCAATAGAAGTTAATATAAAAATAGTAATTATAATAAAGATAAAGGCTATTAATGTATATTGAATAGAAATAGTAAAAAGTTCATTAGAGGCGAGGCTTGTAATGTAGATAAAAACTACTAGTATTCCTCCCAGAAAGACAAGGAATAAAATATATGAAAATCAGGCGGTAGAAGAAATTATGTATGTTATTAAACAAATTATAATAGTTTGTAATACAATTGTTAAAGTTATTGCTAAAGGATGGTTTAGTTGTGTAAAAAGTAAGGAATTAAATATAGTGAGGAGTAGAATATTGATATATAATATGATACAGAGAGTAGTTTATAAAAATATTAATTTTGGAGATTAATGATAAGGATTAATTCTTCTCTTTGAGTTTTAGAAGAGTATTTCTTATTATTGATTTACAAGACCAATGTTTTAAATTAAACTACTAGAACATGATTTAAATGGTAATAAAATTATATTGAATTATAATAGTAATAATTATTTTATTAGGGGTGTGAGTATTTTGTTCTAAGCGTAAGCATGTATTAGTAATATTGTTAAGTTTAGAATTTATTGTTTTAGGAATATTTATGTGTCTTTATATTTATCTCAATTATTTTGAATTTGAGGGATTTTTTAGAATGGTATTTTTGGTATTTTCGGTTTGTGAAGGTGCATTAGGGTTATCACTTATTGTTTCAATAATTCGTACTCATAGAAATGATTTTTTTCAGGCAGTTAGAATTTTACAATGTTAAAAGAGATAATTATATTAATATTTGTAATCCCATTATGTTTTTTAAAGAGTGGATGGTGGTTAGTTCAAATAATATTTATATATATATGTTTTATATTTATTTTAAAAGGGGGATCAATTATTGATTATTCATTTTTGAGTTATTATTTTGGATGTGACTTTATATCTTATGGGTTAATTGTATTGAGTTTTTGAATTTGTTCTTTGATAGTTATTTCAAGTCAATCAGTATATCATTATAAGTTTTATTACAAATTTTTTGCAAGATTTATTGTTGTGTTAATGTTAATATTGTACTGTACTTTTAGCAGAATAAGATTATTTTCTTTTTATGTATTTTTTGAGGGTAGATTAATCCCTACATTATTTTTAATTTTAGGGTGAGGATATCAACCGGAGCGACTTCAAGCAGGTATTTATTTATTATTTTATACATTATTGGCATCTTTACCTTTATTAATTGGACTTTTTAATATTTATGATAGGTTAGGAAGTTTGAGAATCAATTATACAAATAATATAGAATTGAGTAGTATTTTGATGTATATATGCTTAATTTCAGCTTTTTTAGTTAAAATACCAATATTTATAGTACATTTATGATTACCAAGGGCTCATGTAGAAGCACCTGTATCAGGATCAATGATTTTAGCAGGTGTTTTATTAAAATTAGGAGGGTATGGTTTATTACGTGTTTATAACATATTAGTTATTATAGGATTAAAATATAATATTATATGAATTAGAATTAGATTGGTAGGGGGAGTGTTAGTAAGTTTTATTTGTTTACGGCAAATTGATCTTAAGGCTTTAATTGCCTATTCTTCCGTTGTTCATATAGGGGTTGCTTTAAGAGGTTTAATAACTATAGCATATTGAGGTTTAAGAAGTACTTATACATTAATAATTGCTCATGGATTATGTTCATCAGGTTTATTTGCTTTAGCTAATATTTCCTACGAACGGTTAGGAAGACGAAGATTATGAATTAATAAGGGTTTGATAGCATTTATACCTTCTATAACATTATGATGATTTTTATTAAGTTCATCTAATATAGCTGCTCCCCCTTCATTGAATTTAATAGGGGAGGTAGGGTTACTAAGAAGTTTAGTGGCATGATCTTGGGTTTCTATAGTGATATTAATATTTATGTCTTTTTTTAGAGCAGCTTATACTATGTATTTGTATTCATATAGTCAACATGGTATAATTTATTCTGGAATATATTGCTGTTCTGGGGGGTATGTTCGGGAATATTTATTATTATTATTACATTGATTTCCATTGAATATTTTAGTGATAAAGGGGGAATTATTTATTATGTGATTATATTTGTGTAGTTTATTAAAAATATTGATTTGTGGTATCAGTGAAGTAAATTTAATTTACCTCAAATTATTTTATTAATAGTTTCGATTTGTTTAATAAGTTTTATATTTGTTTTTGTTCTAGGTATGGTACTATTTTTATATGGTATATTTTTTATTATAAATAATGTGGTATTATTTATTGAATGGGAAGTATTTAGATTAAACGGTAATTCTGTTGTTATAACTTTTTTATTTGATTGAATATCATTATTATTTATAAGATTTGTACTATTTATTTCATCTTTAGTAATTTATTATAGAGAAGGGTATATAAAAGGGGATTGGGAGATTAATCGTTTCATTATTTTAGTATTAATATTTGTACTATCAATAGTTTTTTTAATTATTAGTCCAAATTTAATTAGAATTTTGTTAGGATGAGATGGATTAGGTTTAGTTTCTTACTGTTTAGTTATTTACTATCAAAATGTAAAATCTTATGGGGCAGGAATATTAACAATTCTTTCTAATCGTATTGGAGATGTAGCTCTGTTAATAGCTATTGCATGGATATTGAATTTTGGTAGTTGAAATTATATTTATTATCTAGATATAATAGAGGATTCTTTAGTAATATATTTAATTGGTATACTAGTTTTATTAGCGGGTATAACAAAGAGAGCTCAAATTCCCTTTTCTGCCTGACTTCCAGCAGCAATAGCTGCTCCTACGCCCGTCTCTGCTTTAGTTCATTCATCAACACTTGTAACGGCAGGTGTTTATTTATTAATTCGATTTAATAATATTATTCTTAGAACGGAATTAAATAGGATTTTATTGTTAGTTTCTGGGATAACGATATTTATAGCGGGATTAGGAGCTAATTTTGAATATGATTTAAAAAAAATTATTGCTTTATCAACTTTGAGTCAATTAGGATTAATAATAAGAATTTTGGCGATAGGATATTCTTATTTGGCTTTTTTTCATTTATTAACTCATGCTTTATTTAAAGCATTATTATTTATATGTGCAGGAGTTATTATCCATAATGTTAATAATATACAAGATATTCGATGTATAGGGGGTTTATGTATATTTATACCTTTAACTACAATTTGTTTGAATATTGCTAATTTAGCTTTATGTGGGATACCCTTTTTAGCAGGATTTTATTCTAAAGATTTAATTTTAGAAAGAGTTATAATATTAAATCTTAATATATTAGGATTTTTTTTTTTTTTTTTTTCTACAGGGTTGACTGTTTGTTATTCTTTACGATTAGTATACTATACTATAAGTGGAGACTTTAATTTAAGTTCTGTAAATTCTTTAAGAGATGAGGAGTGATTAATATTGAAAGGAATGTTAACTTTAATAATTATAGCAGTTTTAGGGGGGAGAATATTAAGATGGTTAATATTTCCATGTCCTGATATAATTTGTCTACCTTTATATCTTAAGCTTTTAGTTTTAGGGGTAAGATTAATGGGGGGATGATTAGGATATGAGGTGTCTAAAATTTTATTATATAATCAATATATAAGAGATTGTTATATGATAAAGTGATTTGTTGGTTCTATATGATTTATACCATTAATTTCTACTTATGGTATGGCTTATTTTCCATTAAGGTTAGGAATATTAATAATACAATCTTTAGACCAAGGATGGAGAGAGATATGAGGAGGTCAAATAATTTATTTACAAATAAGTGATTATTCTAAAATAATTCAATGATGACAATTTAATAATTTAAGGATTTATGTAGTTAGTTTTATAATATGAATATTGATTTTATTAATAATATTAATATTTTTTTAATTTAAATAGCTTATTTAAAGAGCATAACATTGAAGCTGTTAAGGAGATTGTATTAATTTTTAAATGGTTATTTATTTATAAATACTGATATAGTATTATTGATACAATGAAAGTGTATTGTTTTGTTTAAACTATATAAATATTACAGTTTAATAATGTATTCAATATTATATATAAATATTTTACTAAAATTAGTTCACTATAAGTTAACTTATGAGGCTCAAGTTAAGGCCCCTTGCTTTCATTCATGATATACTCCTATTAGAAGAATTAATAAAAAGAAAGTTCTTCTTAGTGATCAAGAAATAAGATGAGAGAATTGTATAATAATGGCGGTAGGTAAAAGTAAAGCAATTTCAACGTCGAAGATTAGGAAAATTATTGCAATAAGAAAAAATCGTAAAGAGAAAGGTAGACGAGCAGATCTTTTTGGATCAAATCCACATTCAAATGGGGAATTTTTTTCTCGATCTTTTGATGTTTTTTTTGATAGACTGGATGCTAAGAGTATTATAATAATTGAAACGATTAAGATAATATTGGATATAGTGATTAATGTAGGAATTATTTACTTTGTTATCAAACTTACTGATTGGAAGTCAGTTATACTTTTTATATTAAATAAATGTTTAATTGGAAATAATTCAATAATATTATTAACAATAATATACCTCTTTTTGGTTTCAATTAAAATATATAAGGTAGATTGATTTCAATACCTTTTGAGTGCAAATCAAATGTTATAATTAACTACGACCCTATTAAATTAAGTAAAGGTGTAATAAAAAGAAGTAAGGAATATTAATAGATTGCGCTATTAAATTTAAAGTTAGCAGCTTTAATTTGACTTTCATATTCCTATGATAAATAAACAAGGATAATATTTATCTAATGTCAGGTCGAAACTGAATGCAAAATTGCTTCATGTTTATAATGATATATTAAGGTTTAATTTCCTCATCAGTAGATAGAGATATATAAAAATAATCATACTACGTCAACAAAATGTCAATATCAAGCGGCTGCCTCAAATCCGAAGTGGTGGTTAGAGGAAAAATGTAATATTAAATGACGTATTAAGCAGATTATTAGAAAGGTAGTTCCAATAATGACATGAAGACCATGAAATCCTGTAGCGACAAAGAAGGTTGATCCATAAATTCTATCTGCAATTGTAAAAGGGGCTTTTAAGTATTCATAAGCTTGGAGTGCAGTAAAATAAAGACCTAGAATAATAGTTAATCTAAGTCTTTGAATTGTTTGAGTATTATTATTATTTATGAGGCTATGATGAGCTCATGTAACAGTTACTCCTGAAGCTAGGAGAATTGCTGTATTAAGAAGAGGAATCTGGAATGGATTGAATGGTTGGATTCTTGTTGGAGGTCAAATAGCACCTAGTTCAATAGCTGGAGATAATCTACTATGAAAATATGCTCAAAAGAAGGAGATAAAGAAGAAGATTTCAGAAATAATAAATAAGATTATTCCTCATCGTAGACCATAATTTACTACTAAGGTATGTAATCCTTGATAAGTACTTTCTCGGGTAATATCACGTCATCATTGAATTATAGTTAAGATTGTAATTATTATTCCTAATCTAAGTAAATACAAGTTATTGAGATGGAATCATTTAATTAATCCACTGGCAATAATTAATGCTCCAAGAGCTCCTGTTAAGGGTCATGGTCTTGGGTTAACTAGGTGAAAGGGATGTGCAGGAAGATAAGATGAATATATTTTCATTAGTTTACTTCTCTAGCATAAAGAGTGACTAGAATGGCAAAAACGTAGGCTTGAATTATAGCAACAGCGGATTCTAATATTAGAAGGAGAAGTTGAGTTCTAATAAGGGTGGATAGTAATGGTAAAGATAATATGGAACCTGTATTACCTAGTAGGGTTAATAAAAGGTGTCCTGCAATTATATTAGCGGCTAATCGAACAGCTAGAGTACCTGGTCGAATTAAATTTCTGATTGTTTCAATACAAACTATAAATGGTATTAGAATTGTAGGTGTTCCTTGGGGCACAAGATGAATAAATATATGTTGAGTATGATTTATTCATCCATAAAGTATAAATGTAAATCATAATGGAAGGGCTAATGTAAGAGTAAAAGTTATGTGGCTAGATCTAGTAAAGATATAAGGGAATAAACCTATAAAATTTCTGAATAAGATAAAGGAGAATAAAGAAATAAAGATGAATGTTCTCCCTTGGGGGGATAAAGGCCCTAATAATAATTTAAATTCAATGTGAAGAGTTTTAATAATAAAAGATCAAAGGTAGGAATAACGTGAGGGAATAAGTCAATAAGATAGGGGGAGTAATAATAATCTAATGAAAATTCTAGTTCAATTTAATGAAAAAATAAGAGTGGTTGAAGGATCAAAAATGGAAAATAAGTTAATTATCATTTTCAATTAAATATAAAGATGCATTGATCTTTAGTAGATTTATTATAAAGAGGATATGAGTATATTGTAAAGTAGTTTATAAAGGAGAATATAATTAAAGTACCTGTGAATATTAAAAATAGTGTTAATCAATTTATTGGAGATATTTGTGGAATTAAAAAATATTAAAGGTTAATAATTTTAGCTTGACATACTAATGTTATATTTTAACTAATTTTTCATTAGAAGTAGTTGTTAGATTACTATAAAATGGTTTAAGAGACCAGTACTGACTTTCAGTTATCTAATGAATTATGAATAGTATTATTTATTCATTTAATGAAGGTTTTAATATTGATTCTTTCGATAAGAATAGGTATAAAACTGTGGTTGGCCCCACAAATTTCTGAACATTGACCGTAAAATAGACCAGGCCGATTAATAAGGAAATTTGTTTGATTTAATCGCCCTGGGGTTGCATCAGCTTTTACACCAAAGGCTGGAATTGTTCATGAATGAAGTACATCAGCGGCAGTAATTAATATACGAATTTGGGTATTTATAGGGAGAATTGTTCGGTTATCTACATCAAGAAGGCGATGGTTATTTAAGGGTATTTCGTTTGATGGGATTATATATGAATCAAATTCGTATGGGTTAGTAAAATCTGTATATTCATAATTTCAATATCATTGATGGCCCATAGTTTTAAGTGTAATAATGGGTTTTATTGATTCATCCAAGAGATAAAGTAGTCGTAAGGAGGGAAGAGCAATAAAGATTAATGTGATTGCTGGAAGAATTGTTCAAATGATTTCAATAATTTGTCCTTCTAATAAAAAGCGATGGGTAAGGGTGTTAAAGAATAATGTTGATATGATATATCCGACCAAAGTTGTGATTGTTAATAAAATTATTAAAGTGTGATCATGAAAAAAGATAAGTTGTTCTATTAATGGGGTAACTCTATTTTGTAAATTTAAATTTGATCAGGTTGCCATTTTCTAATGAAAGAATTTCTTTATATATAGAGTTTAAATCTATTGCACTAATCTGCCACATTAGATTTAATTAGTTAATATAGGTAATTCTGAATAGCTATGTTCAGCGGGAGGTATTTTTTGATATCATTCAATAGATCTTGTTATGTTTATAGGAAATAAAACATTTCGGTTAGAGATTATACTTTCTCATACGATATAGATGAGAATAATAATACCAATAAATGAAATAGTTGATCCTAATCTAGAAATTACATTTCAGGAAGTATAAATATCAGGATAATCAGAATATCGTCGTGGTATACCTGCTAGTCCAAGGAAGTGTTGTGGAAAAAATGTTAAATTTACACCAATGAATATGGTTGTAAATTGGATTTTAAGTCAATTAGGATTTAATGATAATCCAGTAAATAATGGATATCATTGGATGAATCCAGATATAATTGCAAATACGGCTCCTATAGATAATACGTAGTGAAAATGAGCGACTACGTAGTAAGTGTCATGTAGAATAATATCAATTGATGAATTAGCTAAAATTACTCCAGTAAGACCACCTAATGTGAATAAAAAGACAAATCCTAAAGCTCATATGAGTGAGGGGTTATAAGTAAGTTGGGTACCATGGAGGGTGGCTAATCATCTGAAGATTTTAATACCTGTAGGAACAGCAATGATTATAGTAGCTGAGGTAAAGTATGCTCGTGTATCAACATCTATGCCAACTGTGAATATGTGATGTGCTCATACTACAAAACCAAGTAATCCAATAGCTAATATTGCATAAATTATTCCAAGATTTCCAAATGCTTCCTTCTTACCTCTTTCTTGTCTAATAATATGAGAAATTATACCAAATCCGGGAAGGATTAAAATATATACTTCAGGGTGACCAAAAAATCAAAATAGGTGTTGGTAAAGGATTGGATCTCCCCCTCCAGCAGGATCAAAAAAGGAGGTATTTAAGTTTCGATCTGTTAATAATATAGTAATAGCCCCTGCTAATACTGGTAAAGATAAAAGTAATAAAAGAGCTGTAATAGCTACTGATCAGACAAATAAAGGTGTTTGATCAAGTGATATTCCCGGAGTTCGCATATTAATGGTGGTAGTAATAAAATTTACTGCACCTAGAATTGATGAAATTCCGGCTAAGTGTAGTGAGAAAATGGCAAGATCAACGGAAGCACCAGCATGTGCTATATTTGAGGATAGTGGGGGGTAGATGGTTCAACCTGTCCCAGCACCATTTTCGACTAGGCTTCTAGAAAGTAGTAGGGTTAATGATGGGGGCAAGAGTCAAAAACTTATATTATTTATTCGAGGAAAGGCTATATCAGGGGCTCCTAATATTAGTGGTACTAATCAATTTCCGAATCCTCCAATTATAATGGGTATTACTATGAAAAAAATTATTACAAATGCATGAGCTGTTACGATTACATTATAGATTTGATCATCTCCAATGAGATATCCTGGTTGGCCAAGTTCGGCACGAATTAGTAAACTGAGAGAAGTTCCAATTATTCCAGCTCAAGCTCCTAAGATAAAGTATAGAGTTCCAATATCTTTATGATTAGTTGAGAATAGTCATTTTTGCGGTTGGTAGAATGGCTGAGATAAGGCGATAAATTGTAAATTTATTTAGAAGGTGAATACCTTTTCTATCATTAGGCTTTATAGTCAAGGATGACATTAGATTGCAATTCTAAAGGGGTAGATTTTACTAAAGCTTAAGTTAGACAGAGGATCAGTAAAGCTTAAAATATGTGGAATTTTATTTATAGCTTTGAAGGCTATTAGTTTTGATTAACTTAAAACTTTAGGTTAAAGTATATTGAATAGTATAGTACTAAACAATAAACCTAAGGCTGAAATTCTAGTTAATCCAAGGATGGTAAGGGATAAGGATTGTAGTTGATTGGGATGAATATTAATTCATTTTAGTTCTGTGGGGGATAATAAAAAGGCAGTGAATGTTATTCGAAGATAAAAGAATAGGGTAATAAGAGTTATTACTACTATTATGGTAGTAATTAAAAAGACTTTTAATTCTACTAATATTTGAATAGTTAGTCATTTTGGTAAGAATCCCATAAAAGGAGGTAATCCTCCTAGAGAGAGTAAAAGCGTAAATAAACATGTTTTTGTGATTGGGGTATTATTTATAATAAGAAAGTTTTGGTTAATGTGATAAACTTTAAGTAGATGAAATAATAAGATGATAGAAGATGTTAAAAAGGTATATGTGATTAAGTAGAATTGTCATATATTTTCACCGGTTAATATTGCACTAATTATTCAACCAATATGTCTAATGGATGAGTATGCTATTAGTTTCCGCAGAGAGGTTTGGTTTAATCCACCTAACGAGCCAATAATAATTGATGTGATGATAATACAGTAGATGAAAAAGTTTATTTTTAGAGTATAAGAGATTAAAATTAGGGGTGCAATTTTTTGTCAAGTTATTAATAATAGACAATTTATTCAACTTAATCCTTCTATAATACCTGGAAATCAAAAATGGAAGGGGGCTGCTCCCATTTTTAATAGTAGGGGGGTAGATATTATTATTAGGCTAATTGGAATATAATTGATAAAATTAAACTGGGTAAGAATATTTATTAGGATAATTGATAAAAGAAGTATTAAGGAGGCGAAAGCTTGAATTAGAAAATACTTTAGGGCGGCTTCATTTGAAATAATATTATTTGTATTGGTTATTAAGGGAATAAATGATATAAGATTAATTTCTAATCCTATTCATACTCCTAATCAAGAATTTGCGGAAATTGAGATTAGAGTTCCTAAGATTAGGCAAGTTATAAATAGAAGTTTGGTAGTATTAAACACAATAAAAAGGAGGAATGGTTCCTATATGTGGGGTATGAACCCATTAGCTTTATCTTAGCTTACCTTTATTACCAATATGTTTTGGTGTAGGATGCACAAGAATTTTTGATATTCTGAGTAGTAGTTTAAATCTATTAAATGTAATAATAAAGGCAATTTAATTACATAATTTATCCTATCAAGATAATCCTTTTATCAGGCACTTTAAT